CTCGCGGATATTTCTATTCCAGCAAATGATGACGCTATAGCTTCAATTCGATTCATTCTTAACAAATTAGTATTCGCAATTTGTGAGGGTCGTTCTAGCTATATACAAAATTCTTGATTAATAATAAGATAAATAAATCAATTTTTTTTGAGGGAGGGGCTCCCTGTATTTCGATTTAAAAAATCGGTTACTACTCCTGAATTGTACAAAAGAAAAAGAGAGAAAAAACTGGGGATATTGTGTGATTAGTTTAGTTGGTATCCAAAACTTAAATATAAAATTAAATTAAATAAGTAAAAAAAAGTGGGGGGATCTTGAATCAAAATAATTTAAAGTTCTTATTTCTGTCAGAGGGCAATATGAATGTTTTATCATGTTCCATCAACACACTAATAAAAGAAGGGTTATATGAGATATCTGGTGTAGAAGTAGGCCAACATTTCTATTGGCAAATAGGGGGGTTCCAGGTCCATGCCCAAGTCCTTATTACTTCTTGGGTTGTAATTGCTATCTTATTAGGTTCCGCAGTTCTAGCGATTCGCAATCCACAAACCATTCCAACTGACGGCCAAAATTTCTTTGAATTTGTCCTTGAATTCATTCGAGACGTGAGTAAAACCCAGATTGGAGAAGAATATGGTCCATGGGTTCCCTTTATTGGAACCCTGTTTTTATTTATTTTTGTTTCTAACTGGTCAGGAGCCCTTTTACCGTGGAAAATTATCCAGTTACCTCAAGGGGAGTTAGCAGCACCAACGAATGATATAAATACGACGGTTGCTTTAGCTTTACTCACATCAGTAGCCTATTTTTATGCGGGGCTTAGCAAAAAAGGATTAGGGTATTTCAGTAAATACATTCAACCAACTCCAATTCTTTTACCCATTAACATCTTAGAAGATTTTACAAAACCCCTATCACTTAGTTTTCGACTTTTCGGAAATATATTAGCCGATGAATTAGTCGTTGTTGTTCTTGTTTCTTTAGTACCTTTAGTGGTTCCTATACCTGTCATGTTCCTTGGATTATTTACAAGCGGGATTCAAGCTCTCATTTTTGCCACTTTAGCTGCGGCGTATATAGGTGAATCTATGGAAGGCCATCATTAACAATTTTTTTTCAAATATTCTTTTTTAGGTTAGCCCAATTAATTATAGATAGTTGGTTTACGTTATGTAAGAAACACTTGTATATGTGATATTTGATATTGCCTAGGTATATATGAGTTAAAGATCTATATAATCTGAATCTGCTCTACTACTTTTGTGAATTTCTATTTAGATAGGGATTCGATTAGAAGTTCTTCCTTTTTATCTGTGAATTGGCTGAAAAAATGATAAAAAAAAGAACGAAGAATTCAAAGAATGGTTCACAAAAAATAAATGGCATAAAAAAGTCGTATATATATATTATGGATTTTAAAAAATCCCGTGGATAGGAACTACTATCAAAGTAATTCTTATGATTCAATAATTTTATTATATTATTTCAATTTAAGTTTTTGGTTATTTTGGCTGGATGAATCTTAGCGATTACTTAATTAGAATTACGTCCTAAGTCATTGGATGATTGTATCATTAACTATTTCTTTATTTTGGTGTGAGGAACTTATCATGAATCCACTGGTTTCTGCTGCTTCGGTTATTGCTGCTGGGTTGGCTGTTGGGCTTGCTTCTATTGGACCTGGAGTTGGTCAAGGTACAGCTGCGGGTCAAGCTGTCGAAGGTATCGCGAGACAACCTGAGGCAGAAGGAAAAATACGAGGTACTTTATTGCTTAGTTTGGCTTTTATGGAAGCTTTAACAATTTATGGCCTGGTTGTAGCATTAGCGCTTTTATTTGCGAATCCTTTTGTTTAATCCCAGAAATCACAAAATTCTGGATTTTTTTCGTAGTTTTTTTAATTCTATCAAGATTTAACTCCTACAATTATTCATTGAGACAACAATCCTTGGGAAGGACTAAATTGAGGATGGGGAATTAGCACATCGATTCGCTTTCTTCCTTCCCCTTATTCTTTTAGTTTAATAGAAACTTTTTTTTAAGGAGTGTTGCGAAAAAAGGAGGTTTAGGTTTTTTGAACTTGACATAAAACTTGGTCTCAAATTCTAGCTTAATTCTAATAAGTCTCATTATTATTATTGAAAATTAAAAATTTTGGAAAATACATTTGTAAATAGAATAGGTTTTTGATTCTGTTTACAAATATCCAAATAGGTAAATTACATTATTAAATTCAAATTTCTTTTTATTTTCAATAAAAAGAATAAAAAAAAAGGACAGAGTTCTTTTTTTTATAGTTTAGCTAGAAGAGGAGATTATATGAAAAATTTAACCGATTCTTTCGTTTACTTGGGTCACTGGCCATCCGCCGGGAGTTTCGGATTTAATACCGATATTTTAGCAACAAATCCAATAAATCTAAGTGTAGTTTTCGGTGTATTGATCTTTTTTGGAAAGGGAGTGTGTGTGAGTTGTTCATTTCAAGAATAGACTGGAT